TTGGGTTATAATTTAATTCGTTGGTTTAGTTCGACAAATCATAAGGATATTGGGACTTTATATTTAATATTTTCATTGTGGGCGGGGGTGATTGGGGGGTTTTTTAGTTTTATTATTCGTATAGAGTTAACCCGTTCTGGTAGTTTATTGGAAAATGGTCAGCTTTATAATGTGTTAGTGACTGCTCATGCTTTTATTATGATTTTTTTTATAATCATGCCTGCTTTAATTGGAGGTTTGGGAAATTGAATTTTACCCTTAACACTGGGGACAGTTGATATATCTTTTCCTCGTTTGAATAATTTAAGATTTTGGCTATTATTACCTGCTATGACATTTTTGATTATAAGAGCTTTTGCTGGTGGGGGGGCTGGTACAGGGTGGACAGTTTATCCTCCTTTATCAGGTAATTTATCTCATTCTGGTGTTTCTGTTGATTTAGCCATTTTTTCATTGCATGTAGCCGGGGTATCTTCGATTTTAGGTGCTATAAATTTTATAGTGACTTTTTTAAATATAAGAAATTTGGAGAGGATAAAGATAACTCCTTTTTCTTGAAGGGTTTTTATTACGGCTGTTTTATTACTTTTGTCTTTACCTGTTTTGGCTGGGGGTATTACAATGTTACTTTTTGATCGTAATTTTAATACTTCTTTTTTTGATCCTTGCGGGGGGGGTGATCCTGTTTTATTTCAACATTTATTCTGGTTTTTTGGGCACCCCGAGGTTTATATTTTAATTTTACCTGCTTTTGGGATTATTTCACATGTCACTGTTTTTGAGAGAGTGAAATTGAATTCTTTTGGTTTAATAGGAATAATTTTTGCTATAATATCTATTGGGATTTTGGGATTTATTGTCTGAGCCCACCATATGTTTACTGTGGGCATGGATGTTGATACGCGGGCTTATTTTACGTCTGCCACCATAGTTATTGCCATTCCTACGGGGATTAAGATCTTTAGTTGGCTAGGTACTTACAGAGGTAGGGTGTATAGGCATGAGCCCCTATATATGTGATCATGTGGGTTTTTGTTTTTATTTACTGTAGGGGGGGTTACAGGTGTTGTGCTGGCTAATTCTTCTTTGGATATTGTTTTACATGATACTTATTATGTGGTCGCCCACTTTCACTATGTGCTATCAATAGGGGCTGTATTTGGGATTATTACTGGGGTTTTATATTGACTTCCTGTAATCATAGGCATTTTATTAGATAAAAATTTACTTTTAGGACATTTTTATAGTATATTTTTGGGAGTTAATTTAACATTTTTCCCGCAGCATTTTTTAGGTTTATCGGGGATGCCTCGTCGTTATATAGATTTTAGGGATCATTGTGTGACGTGGAATCTTATTAGGTCTATGGGTTCATATATTTCTTTAGTTTCTACTTTGTTTTTTATATTTGTTGTATGGAAGGGAATATTGAATAAATGTTATTATTTGAATTCTAAAGGTTTAAATGGTAATTTGTATTACAAGTTGTTATCCCCACCCTCAAATCATAGATTTTTGGAAATTGTTAGTTTAAGGAAGAAGGGTTCTTCATTTAGTGTAAATTTAAGCACATTTTATTTTCATTAAAAAAGTTTTTGAAGTAGACTATTATAGCAAAAAATTGCGCTAAATTTAGGATTTAGTTATGATTCTATCTGGTAGTAATGGCAATATTAATTAACTTTGGTGTTTTAATAAGGTTTATAAAGTTTTTGAATAGGTTTAAAAATATTTTTTTATGTTTATTAGTAATAGAAATAGTAAATCTTTATTCTTTTTATTATATATGTTTTGCGGGATTTATAAGAAGGTTTAGGGTGGTTTATTTATTATTAATATTAGTAATTTTAATTGGGGAGGGTGTCCTAGGACTTTCTTTATTAATTAATATGCGGCGCTATTTTAGGGGGTTAAATTTTGATTCATGTTTTTAATTTTAATTTTATTTTTAACGATTTTTAGAGGTCAATTTTTTTTATTGCAGTTTTTTGTTTTATTTATTTCGGTATTTGTAATAAATTTTTCTACTATTTTACTAACTAAAGTTGTTATTAGCGAGAATTTAACAGTTTTGTTATTGTTAATTTTTATTTGGTTGTATATGATTGTTGTGTCTATCGAGAAAGATAGGTTTGTTTCGATTTTATCTAAGGTTTCTATGATTTTATCCCTGGGTTTATTACTATCGGATAATCTAATATTGTTTTATGTTTTATTTGAATTTAATTTAGTGCCATTGTTTGTTTTAATAATAAAGTCTGGCCATAATAAGAATCGTTTACTTTCGGGGGTATACATTTATATTTATACTGTTTTAACTTCTTTACCTTTTTTAATTATTGTGGTTTATTTTTTACAATTAGGGTTAAGTAGGTTTGTAAATTTATATATTTATAGATTTACTTTAAATTATTTTATTTCTTTAGTTATTTTTATTCCTTTTTTAATGAAATTCCCTTTGTTTGGGTTGCATTTATGATTGCCTAAGGCTCATGTGGAGAGGCCTACTTCTGGTTCTATAATTCTTGCTGGGGTAATAATAAAATTAGGGGTTTATGCTATTTGACAATTTTTTTTTTGTGTCTATGAAAGAGAAGCTAAAGCTGTGACTGTAGGTTTATCTCTTTTAGGTGGAGTGTATTCTTCTTTTATATGTTTATTTCAGTTGGATATAAAGAGAGTAATTGCTTACTCTTCTGTGGTTCATATAAGGATTTCTTATGCGGCTATTTTGGAGAGTAAGATGTGGGGGGTTTATTCTTCAGTTGTTTTATTAAGGAGACATGCTTTTGGGTCTTGTGCCCTTTTTTTGGTTTGTAGTGTGGTTTATGATCGTTTGTTTAGTCGTTCTATAGTATTAGTAAAGGGGCTGAGTAATTTATCTTTAGTATTGAGTTTTTGGCTGATTTTATTATTTTTTTGTAATATAGCTGTTCCTTTTAGTATTAGGATATTGGGGGAGTTATTAGCTTTGGGGGGTGTAGTGTCTATTAGTTTAGTTGCGGGGGGGTTATTTATATTTTTAAGGTTACTAATTAATTTGTATAATATTGTTGTAATAAATAGGGTTATTTCTTTTACAAGAATTGGTGTATTCAAAAATTTTTGGCCTCTGAGGGTTAAGGAGAATTTGTTGTTAATATTTTTAGTTTTACCTATTGTTTGTGGCTTGTTTGTGCCGGATTTTTATGTTTTTTAATAATGATCATGTCTAATTATAATAAGATTCTATTGAATTTTATTTTTTTTTTTGTTTTTTTAGGGGGGCTAATTTTGGCTGTGAATTTAAGGTGTATTTTAGAATATAAGTATATTTTTATTGGGGCTGTCATGATAATGTTGGGGTTTACTGTTTCTTCATTTTCTTTGGGTTTAAGATTGGTTGTTTTATTTATTGCTAATGCAATTAGGTTTTATAGAGTTTCATATATAGGCCGGAATAATTTATTATTTTTTTTAAAAATTATGTATTTATTTGTGTTTAGGATACTAATTGTTTTAAATAGTTCTAGGTTTATTATTTTTATTGTAGGTTGAGATGGGCTGGGTTTGACTTCTTATATGTTAGTTGCCTATTATAATAATTATATTTCTTTGAATTCTGGTTTATTGGTATTAATAGTAAATCGTTTAAGTGACGTATTTATAATAGTGGTATTGGTTTTATTATTTTCTGGGGGTTGTTGGGGGTTGAATTCTTGCTATTTATCTGGTGTTTACAAATTTATTATTGTATTTTTGTTTTATATAGCTAGAATTATTAAGAGTGCTCAATTGCCTTTTTCTTTTTGATTGCCCTTAGCTATATCAGCGCCCACTCCTGTTTCTTCTTTAGTTCATTCATCTACTTTAGTAATTGCAGGAGTTTATTTATATTTTCAATTGTTTGAGTTTATATCATCTTTGGTACTGGTTGGGGTTATTTCTGTTTCTTCGATGACTAGTTTGATTTTTAGTTTGGGGGTAGTCTATGAGACAGATTTAAAAAAGAATGTAGCTTATACAACTATTGTTCAATTGGGGTATATATTTATTATGTTATCTTTTAATTTAAAGTTGATTTCCTTTTTTCATATAGTTATACATGCATTTTATAAGTCAGGATTATTTATAATAAGTGGAGTTTATATTTATAATAACGGGGATAACCAAGATTTAAAGATGGGTTTGGGTTTATGAAATTGTTATGTTAGATCTGCTTTGATAATTGTTTATAAAGTTACTTCTTGGGGGATACCTTTTTTATGTAGATTTTATTCTAAAGATATGATATTGGATTACATATTTACTAGGGATAGAAATATAGTTGTTATTATAATATTTTATTTAAGGTTAGTTTTTTCCGTGATAGGCTCTACAGTTTTATTATTCTGGATAATCTTGGTTCGCAAAGTTATTTTACTGAGTTTTAATTTGCAGTTGAGTTTTATAGTTTTTTCTCCCATGATTATTTTTCCTATGGTTTTTTTATTAGGTGGAGTGTTGTCTTGGATGGTTGTTGAGTATGAATGTTTTTTAAATCACTTTGTTTATAAAATTTTATCGGAGCAGTGTATATTTTGGGGCGTATCGGCCGGTGTATTAGTAATATTGAAAAATTATATGCTTATAGAAAGGTATATATTTTATAGTTTTACTTGTATGTGGGGGGTTAAATTTTTACTAGTAGATTTTATTTCGAAGTTTTTATTTGTTTTTTCGGATTTATCTGGGGAATTAAATCAATTTTGGTTGCCGCAAGTTTCCCATAGATTGGGGTTTAAATTTTGGGGGGGTTTGTCGGTCTATATGTCTACTATGGTATTTTTTATAAAAATTAATTTAGGGTTTATTATATTATTTTATGTTTTTTTATGTTAGTTTGACTGGTCTACGAAACCTAGATTTTTTAAAAGCCGCTAACTTTTAGAGTGACATAGTCAATTGGTTTATGATAGGGTATTTAGAGTTGGGGTTTCAGGAATCTCGTTCTTTGATTATAATTGAAATGTTGTACTTTTATGATTTGGTTATGTTAGTGGTTGTTTTTTTAGTAATAATTTCTTTAGTGCAACTAGGTTTAGTAATTTGAAATAGGAATTTTACAAATAAAATTTTAGAGGACAATTATCTGGAGTTTATATGGACTTTGCTTCCTTTGTTTATTTTATTGTTTATTTCTTTACCATCTTTATTTATTTTATATTTAATTGATAGAAATCCCGGGTGTGATTTAACTTTAAAAGTTTTAGGAAATCAGTGATATTGGAATTATGAATACAGGGATATTTTGGGCAGTAAAAGTTTTGATTCATATATACATAATGGGAGTGTTTTTCGTTTGGTGGATGTGGATAACCGAGTGGTTTTACCAATAAAAGTTGCAGTGCGTCTTTTAGTTAGGTCTACAGATGTTTTACATTCTTTTGCCCTGCCCTCGGTGGGAGTGAAGATTGATGCCATTCCAGGTCGATTGAACCAGGGATTTATTTATTTGTGCAGTCCGGGTCTTTATTATGGGCAGTGTTCTGAGATTTGTGGGGTTAATCATAGGTTTATACCAATTATAATTGAGTCTGTTAATGTAAAAAGATTTATTGAGTGATTGGGGATATTGGATTAGATTAAATATGAAGTTTGGTTAATTAATTTGCTAAGTTAGTTATAAAACAAATTTTATGTCACAATTGTCTCCTATGAATTGATTAATAGTTTATTTAATGATTATAGTTTTATTTTATATTTTACTAGTTTTTGTTAGTAATTATTGCTATGATTGGAAAGTTGGCTGTAATAATTACAGCAATTTTTATAAGAAATTAAAATGATAATAAATTTGTTTACTCAATTTGATCCTATGACTTCAAATAGTTTTATACTTTTTTTACTTTGGGGCTTAGTTTTGAATTTTAATATTTTTATTATTTTTGGGGGGTTTTGGCAGTTAAAAACTGAAATGGAGTTTTTAATTGGATTTATTTTTACTAGTTTGAAAGGAGAGTTATTTTTGTTAATTAAAAATGATAAGAAGACTCAAATTTATGTAGTTTTATCTTTATTTTTATTGATTTTAAACCAGAATTTTATGGGGTTAAGGCCTTACTATTTCCCGGCAACTGCTCATATTGCGTTGACTTTTCCTGTTTCTATTTGAATTATTTTTTCTGTGAATTTAATTAGATGGGTAAGTTCTCCCGTTAAAGTTTTAATAAATTTGTTGCCCCTAGGGACTCCGGTATCTCTAATTTTGGTAATAATTGTTATTGAGACTATCAGGGATTTGATTCGACCTTTGACTTTATCAATTCGTTTGGCTGCTAATTTAACTGCTGGCCATTTAATTTTATCTATTGTTAGAGAGGCAGTGAATTACTTATTTTTGACTATTTTACCGGGTTATTTGATTTATTGTATGTTATTAGTGTTAGAGGTTTTTGTAGCTATTATTCAGTCCTATGTATTTGTATTGCTTATTGTTCTGTATAGTAATAAGTAAGATGTTTAATAAGTTACGAACTGTAAAGGTTTAATTATTGACAAAGTAGAATATATTATCTTTAGTACCTTTTGTATCAGGGTATGCCAAATTAGTATTGTAAAAATATTCCCGATGTGTGAAGAGTTAAGATGTATAATTATTGAATGTGGCAACATTCTTAAGTAGTTATCTTAGATGTAATATGCTAGTCATTTCACAGGATAGCTGGTTGTTCTAGAAAAAATTTTATATTTGTCTGATATGAAATTTATTGGATTTATACTTGTAAAGATAAGCTTTTAAGTATTGTAAAATATTTAAATCTTAGTAATTAATTAGAATTAAAAGTGTTTAGTTTTTATATAATAATGGCATGTTTTATAAATGAATTTAAAAAATATTTATGGATTAAAGAATTAATTAATTTAACAATTGAATTATTGAAATATTGGCATAATTAGTACAGATTTTTGATGGTGAATTTATATTGAAATTTTAGGGTAACTGTTTAAGTTTTTCTGAAGAATTAGGCAATAATTAATCCGAATGTTTACCAAAAACATTTCCTCTAATTGTTAGAGGTATCCCCTGCTCACTGCTTTGTAAAGAGCTGCGGTATGATGACTGTGCTAAGGTAGCATAATGATTTGCTTTTTAATTGGGGGCTTGAATGAAAGGGTTAACGAGATTAAAACTTTTTTAGAAAGTGGGTGTAATTTTATTTTTAAGTGAAAAAGCTTAAATATATTAAAAAGACGAGAAGACCCCAAGAATTTAGATTGATAATTTAATTTTGTTTATAATAATTTAAATTAAATGGAAAATCTTGGCTGGGGCGGCTTGTGAGTAAATTAACCTCATAATTTATTTAACTATTTATAGGATGCTTGAAGTTTCAGGATTTGATTGAAAAATTACCTTGGGGATAACAGCGTAATTTTAGTTAAAAGTTCTTATAAAAATTAAAGTTTGCGACCTCGATGTTGGATTAAGAGTTAATATAAAAGCAGTATTTTATAATTTAGGTCTGTTCGACCTTTATAAATCTTACATGATCTGAGTTAAGACCGGCGTGAGCCAGGTTGGATTCTATCTTTTAAAAATTTTAGAGATGTTAGTACGAAAGGAAGGCATTATACTACTAAGTGGGGCTTCTGAAAATATATAAGGTATTTATTGTGGTAGCCTAATGAGGGCGCTGTTTTGAAGTGACAGATGTAACTAAGTTTCACAATGTTGAATTTTTAGTTTATATAATAATATTGGTTTGTCGAATCAAAGAAATTAATTTTAAAGTTCTATATAATAAGAATGATAATACAAAAACACTCTAAGCATTTGTTTCATTTGGTCGATTGAAGTTTTTGACCAGTTGTTAGTTCAATAAATATATTTTCTTTTTTTTCTTCTTTGGTATTTTTTGTGGTCGATAAAAGTTTTTCTTGATTGATTATTTCTTTTTTTATTTTGAGTTTGGGGATATTCTTTTGATGGGGGGACGTTCATCGAGAAGGATTTGCGCAGGGTTGTCATAATTTACGAATTATTAACATAATTCAATCGGGGATAGTGTTATTTATTTTATCAGAATTTTTTTTTTTTTTTTTTTTTTTTTGGAGGAATTTGCATATTATATTTACTAGTGACGGGGATTTTTCTTTTACCTGACCTCCCCATGGAGTTAAGTTTTTTAGATATACTAGGGTTCCATTGTTAAATACTTTGATTTTGCTAACTTCTGGGGTGACTATTACTTATAGGCACCATTTAATATTAAATAACAATTATTTTAGTTATATTTTTTGGCTTTTTATTACGATTATTTTGGGATTTTATTTTACTTTGTTGCAAGGGTTCGAATATTATGAATCGTATTTTACTATATCAGATTCTGTTTTTGGATCTAATTTTTTTTTAAGCACAGGGTTTCATGGTATTCATGTTATTGTTGGTAGTTTATTTTTGTTTGTATCTTTGATTCGTTCTTTGAATTTTTATACTTCTTTTCATAATTTAAATTTTGAGTTATCTATTTGGTATTGGCATTTTGTAGATGTAATTTGGCTATTTCTTTACTTAGTTGTGTATATTTGGAATAATTTTTAAAGTAGGTGTAGGGCACGCCTAATTTTGATTTAGGAAGAGATTCATATCATTTAAGTAGGGTGCCTGAATAAAGGGTTACTTTGATAGGGTAAATTATGATTTAAGATCCTTTACTTGGTTAATTAAGTAGTTTATATTTATTAAAATTTTTATTTGTGGAGTAAAAGAATTTCTTAATTAAAATTGTGGTAGCATAAGTTTGATAATGCTTTAAATTTTTAATTTAAATATGTGGTTTCTCACAATGTAATTATAAAAGGTAAGCTAATTTAAGCTATTGGGCTCATAATCCAATAATAGTTGTAAACTTCTTTTAAATTTTTTTTTATATTTATGTGATATTTTTGAGCAAATTTGCTTGTATTAGTACTGTTGACTGGTTTTGATCTTGGGTTAATATAGAGTTGAATCTTTTTTCTTTTTTACCATTGTTATTAAGTTTAAAGATAAAGAGTTTTAGGGAATTTAGAATTAAGTATTTTTTAGTTCAAATTTTGGGTTCATCTATAATGATTTTTGGCTTAATTTCTGTGGAGTTTATATATAATTTTATTTATTTGTTTAGAGGTTTGTTTTGTAAATTAGGTATTTTTCCTGTAAGGGTTTTGCTGATTGATATTAGTAGGAAAGTTAATTGATTGTCTTTAGGTTTTATATCTTCTTTTATAAAAGTTGCTCCTATATATTTATCGAGAAATATATTGGATCAAAGTCATTACATACTTCTTATTTTAACTGGGGGGAGGGGGTTGTTTTGAGGGATATATTATAATTGTATGATGAATATTTATATGGGCGGATCTTTAATACATATGTATTGAAGAATATCTGTTGCTCCAAGTAGATGATTTATTTATTGAATGTTTTACTTTTTGATCAGGATGAGATTGTGTTTAACTTTTATAGATTTAGGGTTACGTGATTCGAAGGATTTGATAGTGTTAGGCTATGTTGAGATTTATGGATTATTTTTTCAGTTACTTAGTCTTATGGGGTTCCCTCCTTTGACAGGTTTCTTATTGAAATTTTGATGTTTAACTTTGTTGAGAAATTATTATATAATTTTTTTTTTAACTTTTATCAGATCTTTGTTTAATTATTTATATTTGCGGTGGCTTGTAAACATATTTATTTATGCGAAGCCATTTTACAGGTTAGGGGGGTTTTTCATGAACTTAGGGAATTATTTTTCTTTAATTTCTGTATGTTTTATTATTTCTTTTTTATAAGATTTAATTTTAAATTAATTTTGATTTTGAAAATCAGTAGTTTTTTTAACTTAAAATCTTGATTTATGGAATTATATATTTATTGATTGCTGATTATGGTTTCTATTATGATTAGGGTGAGATTTTTAATTTTGTTAGAGCGTAAGGTTTTAGGGGCTATTCAAGTTCGCAAGGGTCCTAATATTAGGGTGAGGGCTGGTTTATTACATTCTTTTAGGGATGCTGTAAAGCTTCTTTCGAAGGGTTATTTTTATACTCAGAATAGCAATTTATTTTTTTTTTTGTTGTCTCCCATAGTATTTTTGTTTATCAGACTAGCTAGGTGATCTTATTATCCTTTTGGGGGGGGTTTATTTTTTATTGAAATAAGGTTGATTTATTTCTTGGTGTGGGTGAGATTAAGAGTTTTTCCATTTGTCTTTTGTGGTTGATCTTCGAATTCTAAATATTCTTTTTTAGGATCTGTTCGTACTATTGCTCAGGTTTTGTCTTATGAGATTAGAATATTTATTATTTTTTTAGGGGTAATTCAGTGCACTGAAATTTCATCTTCAGTGGGTATATTTAAATTTCAGTTAGTTTGTAAGAATTTTATATATATATATATATATTTGTGTTTTGTTAATAGTAAATTTATTAGCTGAAATGAATCGGGTGCCTTTTGATTTTTCAGAGAGAGAGTCGGAGTTAGTTTCAGGATTTATGGTGGTATTTTATTTACTTGAATATTTTTAAGTGAATATATAAATATTGTATTTCTTATAAGAATATACACAATTTTTTTTATCGGTTTATACTTAAATTTTTTTTTTTTTTTTTTTTTAATTATAATATTAATTATTACAATTGTAATTCGAGGTTGTTTACCTCGTTATCGGTATGATAAATTAATAATTTTATGTTGACTGAAAATCTTGCCTCTCAGAATTTTATTTTTAATAACACGGAGATCGGGGGTATTTTATTTGTTAGAATTTTTTTGGGGGAGTATTCTAATATTTTATTGATAAGTAGGGTATTAACAGTTATATTTTTTCCTTTTGAATATAATTTTTTATTAGTTATTGTAATTTCATTTTTTATTATTACTGTTCGAGGGAGACTTCCTCGCTATCGCTATGATTTATTAATGTTTTTTTCATGGAAGAAGTTACTTCCTTTAAGTATAGCTGTGTTAATATTTATATTTATTTATAAATTGTTTGCTTAAGGCAAGAGTATGGATACATATACCCATTTTCGGCATGGGGGATACTTACTGGGTTTGCTTTGTTCTAATGTGGCAGAAAATATGCAGTAAATTTAAGCTTTATGAATAAGAAACTATCTTTATTAGAAGTTATTAAAAAATATTTTGAAAATATTATAGGCTGTCTTAGCGTGACTTTAACAAAGGTAATAGGTGGTATCTTAAATCTCCAAAATTTATATTTTTTTTAAACTAACCTTTGATAATTAAAAGTAACTAATATTTAAGTGATTTCTTTGTTAAAGATTTAATGAGTGGTAGCTCCTTTTAAGTTTCTCTAAGTTTCTTTTCTTTTTTTTTGGGGGGGGGGGGGGGGGGGGGGGGGGGGGGAGGTTTAGTTTATTTGTAGTAAAATTTTAATATGCAATATTAAGGAAATTAATCTCTTATTGGGGTTAAATTAAAAATTGGGGGGGGGGTAAGTTTCTGGTAACCTTAGAAGTAAATTCTTTTTTTTATTGCAATTAAAATGTTTAAATAACTTTAAGGCTTGTTAGTAGAGCTGGTCTTAGGAATATTAGTTCATAAGAAATTTTACAGATTTCTGCTTATAATCGGCCACTAAGACTTAGAATAATTATCAGTCAATTGCCCCATTTATTCATTCAATGAATAATCTTATTATTATTACTCTAATTAGTAGAAAGTATACATTGACTCATAAAAGGTTTATAAATTGTATACTAATTCTTACAGGTAATAGTAAAATGATTTCAGCATCGAAGATTAAAAAAATTAAGCTAATAATATAAAATTTTAATGAGAATTCTTTTCGGAAAGATTTAAATATACTGAATCCGCATTCAAAAGGTAGTATTCCTTTAATTGAGTGGGGGGTTTTTAAGGTTAATAAGTAGGTAGATAGAAACAAAGTTAAGATAATTGTTGTTAATAATAAGGATAAGATATAAATTATTTTTTAGGTTTAACTAAAATTTGAGAGATTATCTTAAATTTACAAAATTTATATTTTTTTTAAACTACGCTCAATTTGATATTCCTAATCATTTGATTTTTCAATTGGAAGTTGATTGTAATATATTATACTAATTAGGGGGGGTGGGCAATCTTTAATTGTTTATTTAGTTTTTAGCTTTATGTTTGAGTTAAAGGATGTTGTTAAGATTAATAAATAATCCCACGCCCAGTAATTTAAGTTATTTGTGAAATTTTGGCTCTTTATTGGGGGTAAATTTTTTTTTTCAGTTATTTTCAGGGTTTATTATTTCTTTTTATTATTGTTCTGATTCTTTACTAGCTTTTAGTTCGGTTGTTCATATTATAATGGATGTTAATGGGGGTTGATTTTTGCGTTATTTACATATAAATGGGGCATCAATATTTTTTGTTTTGATTTATTTACATATTGGACGAGGTTTATACTATGGTTCTTATATAAATTTAAATTTGTGGGTTAGGGGGTTTATATTGTTGTTGTTATTATTTGGGATTGCTTTTTTAGGGTATGTTTTACCTTGAGGTCAAATGTCTTTTTGGGGGGCTACTGTAATTACTAGTTTAATTACTGCTATCCCTTATATCGGGGTTAGATTGACAGAGTGAATTTGGGGGGGGTATTCGGCGGGCTATGCTACTCTTATTCGTTTTTTTAGTTTACATTTTATTTTACCTTTTTTAATGGCTTGTTTTGTGATTTTTCATCTTTTTTTACTTCATAATAAGGGGTCCAATAGGTCTTTGTTTTATAATATAAATTTAGATAAAATTTCTTTTCACCCTTATTTTACTTATAAGGATATTTTAGGGTTTAGGTGATATTTTGGGGTATTTATTTTGGTTATTTGTTTGTTCCCTAATTTTTTGGGGGATAGGGAGAATTATATTCCCGCTAATTCTATGGTTACTCCTGTTCACATTAAACCTGAGTGATATTATCTTTTTGCTTATGCTATTTTACGTTCTGTTTCTAATAAATTAGGGGGGGTATTAGCATTGTTATTCTCTATTTTTGTTATTGTTATATTACCTTTAATAGATAATTCTGATTTTTTTAGTATGAAATTTTATTTTTTTTCTAAGTTTTTTTATTGAATTCAAATTTGTAATTTCTTTTTTTTAACTTGACTTGGGGGATTGGGTGTAGAGCCTTTATATATCAATCTTAGTACTTTACTAACATTTAATTATTTTTTTTGTTACTTTATTATTACTAAGAAGTTGGGTTAGGGTTGGTTATTTAAAATATAGATTTATGGGTTGGTGTTAATTTTACATAATTTATAAATAGATAAAGGATTTTAATTAGTGATATGATATATTTCAAAGTTTGAATTTATCAGATTATTTGTTATTATATTTTAGGTTTGGGCCGGGTGTTTAATTATCTGTTTTGTCTAAGTTAGGGGCTTCTTTCTAAAGAAGTTGATTAGAAGGATTTAAATTTTAATTATTTTTAGTGGGAGAAATTCGTTGGAAGGTTAGTTTGCTTTTGTAAGATTTAGATAAGTTAGTTTGTTTGTATTTGGAATTAAAATTTATAGATTATTTGTATTTGTTATTATATTCTAGGTTTGGGTCGGGTGTTTAATTATTTGTTTTGTTTAAGTTAGGGGATAGTAGGCTTCTTTCTAAAAGAAGTTGATTAGAAGGATTTAAATTTTTTTAGATTTATGTTTTAAATTTTAATTATTTTTAGTGGGAGAAATTCGTTGGAAGGGGGGTTATTATTTTTATATAATTCGGGTAAGTTAGTTTAAGTGATATGTCATATTTCGGAATTTGGATTTATTGAGTAATGGTATCTATTATGTTTTTTTTGTCTTATTTATTTTTACTTTCTTGTCACCCTCTGAGTTCTTTATTATTAATTCTTATTCAGTCTATAAATTTTTCTTTCATGTTAAGGTTGGAGAATAGCATATTGTTGATTTCTTTTAGATTTATTTTATCATATTCTAGAGGTATATTGGTGGTTTTTTCTTATACTCTGGTCCTGAGATTTAATCCTTCTTATTTTTTTTTTAATTTTGTTAGTTATGGTATTTTTTTTTTTGTTATTCTATTTTTCTTTATTTTTGATCATGGGCTGATGAATTTTTGCATAGAGGATTTTTTAAGCGGGATTTATTACGGATTTAGGGGTTACATACTGGTATTTGGGTTATTAGTTTTATTTTTGGTTATGGTGGTTAGTTTAAATTTAATTCGGAGATACAGAAGAGTTATAAGGTTAGGTGGTTAATGTTTGAATATTTGGTCATGTCAGGGATACTTTTTTGTTTTAATGAAATGTTTATTTATTTACAGCTGGGGGAGGGGCCGGGAAGGGCAGGGTACCCCCCCCCCCCCTCCCACCTCCCACCTCCCACCTCCCAAAAACAAAAGTTGATGATACATTGTTGCTTATTTAGTAGCTCTGTAATTATTTTGTTCTATATTTTCCTTTATTTTTTTTTTATTTCTGTTTCTTCTATGTTTTGAGGAATATTTTAGTACATATTTATAATATATTTATTTTAATGTGTGAGAGTATATATGCTGCTTACTCTCTGTAAAATTAAATTTACTTAAGGTAAGAATAGAAATATAGATTGGTCTCAATATTGCCGATAGGGGAGGTGAAATTGTAGAGGAGGGGTAGGTTTTCAATATTCTTCATAAGGGAGAGAGAGTTAGGGCCAGAAGAGAAAAGGAAATAGTTACTTTAATATACAAAGGTAGTGTATTAAATATTACTTATTAAGTATTTATTTTAAGATACATAACTTAGGTGAAATAAAGATATGGTTAACATTTATTTTAAGTGTGAGTCGATTATTTATTTTATTAAGGTGCACAGTATTCTAAAAATAAAAATTTGATAAGTATTTAATGCCCCACCTTTGTATATTAAAGTAACTATTTCCTTTTCTCTTCTGGTCCTAACTCTTTCTCCCTTATGAAGAATATTGAGGGCTTACTTCTCCCCTGCAATTTCATTTCCTCTATCGGCGGTATTGAAATCAATCTATATTTCTATTCTTACCTTAAGTAAATTTAATTTTACAGAGAGTGGGCCGTTATTTTATATATTAGTAGGTGTATTGTTTCGATACTTTTTTGTTTAAATGAAATGTTTATTTATTTACAGCTGGGGGAGGGGCCGGGTATTATAATGGGCTACCAGATAAGGTGGGGCTTGCACTAGAAAATAGTTAGGGCTAAGACAGGTATGTATAATAATTAAGAATGTTAGAGTATTTATGTAAATAAAATATATCTTTATTTAGTTAAATAAGGTGAGATTTATAAAATTTCTGAATATTTTCAGCCTATAGTATTAAAGTAAATTTTAATGGGGATTTAGCTATAGCCTGAGTAGTTAGTAAAAAAGTGCCAGCACTAGCGGTTATACTTTTACTGCGAATTATTTGTTTAATAAAGATTTTGGATTAATCAGTAAAATTGGATGAAATCTTTTTTATGAAATCTGTTTGAATTAGGATAAAGGAATAGGATTAGATACCCTAGTACTCTTAATAATAAATTCTTTAATTAATAAGATTTCTTAAAATTTAAGTCTTGGCGGCGAATAAACCAACTAGAGGGTCTTGTTTATGTAAATGATAATACACATTTAATCGTACTTATATAATAAATTATTAATATGCCGTCGTAAAGGAATGTTAAAAATAATTTTCCGGTTAATTCTGAAATTTTATTACAGATAAGGCGTTAAGGATATATGAGTTTGAATGAGACACAGGTAATATAGTTAGAATTTATAATTGAAAAATATAAATGAGTAGAATTTAGTAGTAGTGATGTTTAATTTAAATATTGCGAAATGAGTTAATATTCGTGTACATATCGCCCGTCAATCCTTTGTTTATGGGAGGATAAGTCGTAACAAGGTAAATATTCTGGAAAGAGTATTTTAAATTAAAGTAATTTTTACATTTTGTTTACAACAAAATTTTCTTATGAGTTTAAGTAATTTAA